GAATATTGAATCTACTTATACTTGAAGATTTAATACCAGAAAACTTTATGAATGTTGTATTAATGAACGCGGTAATCTATATCGGCGCGTTCTCGCCTCGTTTATTGCCCTCTTGTGCTGTCCTGTGGTGTCGTCAATTGACAGTATGACTTAGGGCTCAATATAATTTGAGCGACAAAAAAAAATCATATTTAGGTAAACCACCTTGAATCTACTGCAGAGTGGTAGATCTTGGATCCAAGGTATAACCCTTTGTGACTGAGAGATATAAAGACGAAAAAGACCAATGAAATAAAGTTTCAAGGTTGTATTTCATGGTAAAGTTTGATTCCCATTAAACCCCAGAATATTTAACGAGTTTTTCCGTTTGTTTATATCCTATGCGTCTTCGTTTGGGTTCTATCTTATGTGTTTCCTTTTGGTGGCTCTCAGCCTGAGTTATATTAAGTTATATTTGATGGCCACAGGGCCGCCCCTATGGTCCAGTGGTTAAGACATCTCTCTTTCACGGAGAAAACGAGGGTTCAAGTCCCTCTGGGGGTATACAAGACTCAAGACTATAGGAGCGGGATTTCCTATCAAGTGATCTATATTTGTCAAGTCCTTCTATTAGTCTACTTAGTGGGACTTTCTATTTTATATCAAGTGATATATATTTGTAAAGTCTGCCTGGGAAACGAAAGGAAGTGGCTTATGGAACGTCTAAAATAAATTAGACGCTGGGTCGATGCCCGAGTGGTTAAAGGGGACGGACTGTAAATTCGTTGACAAGATGTCTACGCTGGTTCAAATCCAGCTCGGCCCAACAATTCGCCAATCTACTTGATAGAACCCTTAAGAAATACCTGACCTGATACAAGAGAATAAAAAAGAATCCAAATTTTCTGCAAGATCTCTTCTTATTTCCCTGGGATTGTAGTTCAATAGGCTAGAGCACCGCCCTGTCAAGGCGGACGTTGCGGGTTCGAGCCCCGTCAGTCCCGACGTATCCAATCCAATAAGTACATTAATTCGCCTCTCCATTTTCTGTCAAAGAAGGGACAGAGAGCAATTGAATTCCGAAGGGGTTTCCCCTCTTTTTTTTTCAGGATTCTATCGAAGAAAGAACAAACCCTAAACTAAAATGAAAAGAACTAAAATAGTGAAGTTGATAAAATATTCCATCTTTTCTCCCGCGACTAATATTTCTCATACTTCTTTTTCTTCCAAAGAAAATTGGATCATTAAAATTTAGAACCTAATTTCTCTCTTTTTCCACTTCGCTTGTATTGTTTGTTGGGGTTTTGTAGTTAATGGAAACGGACGGGTGGTTAGATGATACTTCAGTTGATGGTTCTACAAGGAAGACCTAAGGTAGATTATAGAAAACAAAGAACAGAAAAAAAAGGATAAATAAATGAATTTTTGATTGGTCCGGGAATCCAATCTTGGATTCGATATGGATAAAGGATCTTCGTATGTTATACTATTCAATTCTCGACGACGAATTAATTTAATAGCTCAGATATTTTTATTCATGATTCATGATATTGATCCGATTCAAAATCATCGATAGTTAATAGTTAATGTATTCATTGAATTGACAGGCGAAAAATTTATCATCTCTATGGGATTAAATCCCGAGTTATTGTGAAATAAAAAAACGATGAGATTATGGAAGTAAATATTCTTGCATTTATTGCTACTGCACTGTTCATTTTAGTTCCTACTGCTTTTCTACTTATAATTTACGTAAAAACAGAAAGTCAAAATAATTAATTACTTTAAATGAAACTTGACTTCTGAATTATTCTCAATAGTTGAAGAAATCAAAAGAAAAGTATTCTATTTTTGCGTCTTAGATGAAATCCACGGGCTATAGTCGGCGGTATTCTATGAGATCCGAGAGTATGGTAAGTAAGAAATCTTCCTTACCATACTCTCTATTAGTGTTATAGTAGTATATAAAGTTATACTTGACTTTCTAATAAACTTGGTATACTATATTAGCTTCTATCTTCAATATATGTAGTTATTATTATCCATATATAGAATTCACGTAGGACCCAATTCTATTTCTTTGATCTATCTATTTATTCCGATTCCGATGAATCTCAAATAATTACTCTTTATAGACTACATTTCTCCACTAGAATCCAATCCAATGGAATTTAGAAATGAAGATATTTTTATTTGAAAATTTTTTTCAATTTAAATAAAAAATGCGTTGCAGAACGATCTATAAAACAGTTTCATTCCTCAACTAAAGTAGTAGTGCTTCTAAAGTCCACTTCTTCCCCATACTACGAGTGAAAGGGAAAATGTAAAGACTACCATTAAAGCAGCCCAAGCGAGACTTACTATATCCATGTGAATTATGTCCCTTATCTCTATGATAGAATTATTCCATTATTGCTCACTAATAATAGTAGAATGAATGGTCCAGAGTCAAAAAAGGATTCTGGCAGAACACTATTGATGAACGAAAAAAAATCCATTTCAAAAATTCCTATATGATTTCTAATGATTTCTAATCGGGAAAGAATAAACACAAGTAAAATACACAATGACATTACAAAGGAATGTTAGTAATGGAATCTATTAATCAAATACGAGGGCCCCTTCCTTTTTTTTTCGTGCCCTTGAAAGTCAAAATAGATCATAGATCCATTGCTAGATCATAGATCAATTGCTTTGCTATTCGTCTATATATATGTAGATTACAGTATAGAAAGCACTTTCCCCAACTAGTAGTTGAATTATCCCGGCTATACAATGTAATTCAAGACCCAATCAGTAGACATTACATTAGCAGTAGAAGAGAATCGGGAAGTCTTGTTTCGACCATTATTTCTAATTTTTCCATTACAATCTTTCTTTGATTTGAATTTTAGATTCAAAGATTTCCAATCTTTTTTTTACAAAATTCCCAGAACAGAATAAAACAGCACAACAGAATAAGAAATTTCAATTCGTTTGTTAATGAGGCGGCACCCGGATTTGAACTGGGGAAAAAGGATTTGCAGTCCCCCGCCTTACCACTCGGCCATGCCGCCAAAACGATACACAATAGGAGAAAAAATTCCCACCCCCTTTTTTTTTTACTAGACTTTAGTTTATTGTACTTGCATATTGCATCCATTTTTTAATCCTTTTTCTAAATTTAGAAAAATTAGAAAAGAAACCTTTTATTGCCCTTTTGATTGTATTTGATCTACGCCTTCGATTGATTGTATAGTATCTCAAAACACACAATGCCGAAAAACTTCCACGGACTTTTGAAAAAAAAAAATGTGGATTTTCACTCAAAAAAGTCAAAATTTATGACAAAGGGGAACCATTAACTATTCCTTGACTGACAATTCGTGAATGATTCTGGGATTTGAATCTAAAATTTGGTTTGCCTAATGACATAAGAAAATACAAATTGATACATACTTAATTGATTGATTCTTTTGAATCAAAAATCCTTCTCAATTTCCATTATAACAAAAATTATAAGTATATGTAAACCCCAGAACGGAAATTGTTACACAGATACAAAATTGGCTATTTAGAGTCTGTTGCCTATAAATAAAGGGAATTCGTTGGAAGAAAAAAAAGGCCCGGCTGGGTATTGACCGGGCCAGGCCCAAAAGGCACTTCGAACAAAATAAAAGCAATAAGGTCTTCTTTATTTATCTTTCTATTTGGATCTTTCGAGCATCTAAATGGAATTGCTAATTATATAATAACGATAAAGAATGTGAAAGAAATACTTTTTTTAATCCTTACTTGATTTGTACTGTAACATAGTAATTATCTTTTTCGATTGGGAGAGATGGCTGAGTGGACGAAAGCGGCGGATTGCTAATCCGTTGTACGAGTTATTCGTACCGAGGGTTCGAATCCCTCTCTTTCCGTTTCCGTTGATGACTTTTTATTTTTTTCTTTAAAATTTTGCAAACCCCTTATTTTTTTTTACTAGTTAAATGTGTGGAATAGCTAAAATAAAATCTTAAGAAAATTGTAAAATCAAGCAAGAAAAACAAAATTTTTATTTTATTCTTCACGTCCAGGATTACGTCCTGGATCATTGGATAGGAATCCAAAGATGAAGAGAGAAACAAAGAATATTACTACTGTGTAAACGAAAAGTTTGAGAGTAAGCATTACACAACCTCCAAGATCATTTTTTGAAAAAGAAAAACGAGAAAAGATAATAGATCCTCCATTTTTATATCACATATCCTATTTTGACACCAAGAAATGAATTCTAAAAATAGAAAAAAATGTTCAGAAATTCAAATGAAGTTGAAATTTGTAATAAGAGTCTTTGATTACCACAAATAACTTTCATACCCACAATTAGATATTGTAAGGGACCCTAATCTAATAGGGTATTTCGCCGGAAAAAGGATTAAAATTGGGAAATAGGACGAGCCTGATTTCTCGCGGCTATTCGAAATTTCAATGTTTGAATTGAAGGTTCATACTGTCAGACTTATTTGATCTTATCATCATCAATTGTTATAATTTTTCTCGAATAAATAATGATAATGAATTTTCTAGGATAGTGTTAAAATCTTATCGAAAACTTACAGCAGCTTGCCAAACAAAGGCTAAAAGAAAAAAGAACAGAGGTATGACTGGCATAACATCTACGATTGGATTCAAAAAAGCATAGGCTTCGGGCAATTTGGCGAAGAAAAGACTACTCGGATAAAGGGCAGAATTAAGACAGATCAAACTAAAGATATTAAGCATAACAGACATTTTTTTTCGTCGAGATAATTGCATTTTGATTGAGTTATTGATATAAGGAAAAATGAAGAAAGTAGGGTAGACAAAAAAATCCTTCTTTTTCCGCTCAATCAAAAATCCTCCAATTCTCAAAGGAGAATAGAAGAAATCATACTTTCATACAATATCTTAATTGAATTATATGTAATGATCAATAAATCCAGTTGAATTATTATAGATATACACATTCCAAAATCCTAACACGAATCTATAATAGATTCTATAAAGAATAAAGATTTTCTCTAGATATTTGGACTGGAATTGACGAACACTTAATACCAATATTATTCTTTATTATTATAGTGTGCAATAAAAAAAGGAAATGGGGCGTAGCCAAGCGGTAAGGCAACGGGTTTTGGTCCCGCTATTCGGAGGTTCGAATCCTTCCGTCCCAGAGCATATCCATCCATTGTATCCTAATACTTCTTTTTTGTTCAACAAGGTTCTGTTTCAAGGTCTAATATTGGAATAGAATATGATTCCTCTTTTATTTTCTATTTTTTCACAACACAAACTGAACTAAATCGAGTTCAAAATCCTTTTGTGACCCAGATAAAGATAAGATGGGGCATAGATCATAGTTGCAGAAAGATTACTTAACCTCAGGTTAAACAAAATATGAAAAGAAAATACATATAAAATGAGGAAGTGCTTAGCCTATAGGTATGTATTGTTATCCTATTTCAGTGACAATAGTCTTTTTATTTTTGTGAAAAAGAAATTGCATCCCTAAAATAGTAAAATTGAAATATTTAACAATGATATTTCTTTTTTTTGTTCAATGTATTTAGCTTATTTACTTTACATCATTTCATTGACAATTCTATTCGAAAAAAAAAGCAAAGATTTCTCTTTCTTATTCTTATGATGATGATAAGAAAATAAAAAAAGGGAGTCTTTACTATAAAACTTTACTCAAATAATGATGTAGATAGAAAGTAGGAAACTTTTTCAAATATCAAGTATCAAGATTTCTAATTTGGAATCATTGCTTATAGGTTCCATCTTTGGGAAGTTGAAAATGGGTCAGTCTATCTTATTGAGTCACTTCAAGAAGCAGAGTCAAATAGAATTTCCTTATTCGTGTGATGCTAGTTATGTTATTTCTATATTTTATTTTGATTTGATTTCTGTATATTTCTCTTAGATAGATATTAGATATTTTTTTGCGAGATATATTTATAGAAAATTAGAAATATGTAGAAAATAAGAAATATAAATGACTTTGTCTCTGTACTGATTGAACCAATGACTATTCATGATTCCATAATTGAATCAATTCCATACTGGTTCCAAATTCGAGGAATGTTATGGTAAAACTTCGTTTAAAACGATGTGGTAGAAAGCAACGTGCGACTTGAAGGACACGATCCCGTGTGGATTCTTATCCACCATTTTATATTAGGAATGAAGGTGCTCTTGGCTCGACGTCATTTGTTCTATTCTACTATAACTCTTCTTTTTTTATTGGGTTATAATGTAAATAGTTCATGATGGAGCTCGAGTAGAAAGTATTGATTAATTTCTCAGGGGCAACGATCTAGGGTTAATGCCAATTAATAAATTGGAACAACTTCGTAAGTATATCTTCTATAATTAATATAGATAATAGAAATCAAAAGGATCCGATTCGAGCAAATTTGAAAAAAAATTGTTGGAACGGCTAAACCTTTTTCAATCCACAGTGTATCACGCACGAATCAACCGTTGGTATGATTCTTTGATAGAAAGAAATCACAAAAGGGGTATGTTGCTACCATTTTGAAAGGATTAAGAAGCACCGAAGTAATGTCTAAACCCAATGATTTAAAACAAAGATAAAGGATCCCAGAACAAGGAAACACCACTTTAATTGTCTCACGGATCCGAATAAAGAATCCAAATATATTTTAAACGAGACAAAAAGGGTGGGTTAAAGACCACTCAATAAAAAAAATAGATTCAAAATTGAAGAAAAATCTTTCAAATTTTTGAATTATTGAACTTGAGTTATGAGTACAAATGATTTTTTTTCAGGAAGGAAGCGAAATAAAAAAGACTATACTATGACTATGAGTTTAATTATAGAATAATTTATTTTATATGGATTCCTTTCCTATTTATTTTATATGGATTCCTTTCCTATTTATTTTTATCCATAGACAAAACTGCGAATCATTTTTTCTCGAGCCGTACGAGGAGAAAACTTCCTATACGGTTCTAGGGGGGGTTCTTTTTCATCTACATCTATCCCGATGAGCCGTCTATCGAATCGTTGCAATTGATGTTCGATCCCGAAGAGAAGGAAGAGATCTTCGGAAAGTGGGTTTTTATGATCCGATCAAGAATCAAACTTATTTAAACGTTCCCGCAATTCTCTATTTCCTTGAAAAAGGTGCTCAGCCTACAGAAACTGTTCAGGATATTTTAAAAAAGGCAGAGGTTTTTAAGGAACTTGGCTCTAATCAAAACAAATTCAATTAAATTAAGGAAATAAAAACTAAGGGTAGGATAGTGATTTCTATATCATTTTGGATATCTTTTCTATACTTTGTTTTTTTATTTCCTTCTTTTCTTGCTCTATTCGTATCTATTTATCATATCATTGATAATAAGATATCATTGATAATAAGAATTTTCTAAGGAAAACCTTATTTGATTTATCCTCAAATAATAGCAAATTCCTGCAATTGGGCGGTTTTCATTCGAACTCTAATACTAAGTAAGAAACAAGGACTCGAAGTTATTCTATATAGATTT